TCATGAGTTTCAAACTTCATTTTTATTATTTGAGTAATAATCCGTTTTATCTTTTCTCCCACCTTCAGACGAAGAAAGCATAAGCGTTCTCCTATCATTTGAATTTTCCTTTTCTGAAAGGTAACTATCTCAATTTCATGTATAGATTTTTATAGAATCTGTGAAAAAGACCTTCCCCCATAAGAAAGAAAAGGCTTCCTATCCTTGGGATCTGATTCTACACCGCTGCCGAATACTCTAGGGGATCACCTCTGTTACATAAGTGGATTCCTAAGTTTTGTCTCATATTATGACATAATTAAGCAGTTCTTATTATATCGACCAAAAATCTCACTAATTGATCTTTACGGTGCTTCCTTTATCAATTAGACCTTTATCCATAGACTAAAATATCTAGGCATCCTTTTTCTTCGTATTTTGACTTCTATGAAGTTTCTTTCCTTGCTACAGCTGATAAAAATCGTTCTTTTGGACGATACATATGTAGAAAGCCTATTTTTTTTTTACTAGTCAAATTTTCTCTTTCTTTTTTTTCTTTCTATAGCGGAGATAGTCGCACGTAATGACAGATCACAGCCATATTATTAAAAGCTTGCGGTAAGAAGGGGTTTCGTTCTAGTGCCCGAAAATAATATTCCAAAGCTTTTGTGTGTTCTCCATTACTTGTGTGAATAAGACCTATATTATAGAGTATATAACTTCTATCATAGGGATCAATTTCGAGTCGCATAGCTTCATAATAATTCTGTAAAGCTTCCGCAAAATTTCCTTCGGATTGAGCAGACATCCGTTACGGTCGTATTTGATTCAAATAATCTCCGTTCCAGAACCGTACATGAGATTTTCATCTCATACGGCTCCTCCTTTATGTGTATAATGAAAAAAATACATAGAATAAAAAAGGAGTGAAATAGTCTCATTATGAACTCGGTGGGGCTAGTGTTTTTATTTTTACACTAAATCTCTAGCCAACCTTCCTGCAAAAGATCTTTTCTTAACATCCAAGTTCTTGGTACTAGATAAAAATGTTAAGTTAACTCCAACAATTTCTTTGTCCTCAACGCCCTTTTAATTTTAAGGAATTAGTCACTTCAACAGTCTTCGATGGTTATATGGGTATCCAAAGTACGAACGAGATGGATATTTGTTGTCCCAACCATTCTTCTTAGTTCCAATACTGATCCAGGAGTTTTTAACAAAGTGTTCGTGTTGTTGATTCCTAGGGGTAGTGCTTTTTCCTACATGCTCGCCCATTGGTACTATTGAAATGGGGTTAATCTACAATACAAAAACCATGCCATAGGGATAACCTTTCGCTCAATGCTAGAATCGAGAATTGAAGCATTTAAGGCTGCAGTAATCGAGGATACACGACAGAAGGAATTGGTTTATTTTGAAACTGCACCTTCAACAAGCGTAGAGTTATTTCAAACCTTTCTATCCCGACTAAGTTGTCTTTCTCCTAAGACTGGAGTTGAGGGTGGTAAATAAAAAATCAAATCACACCATCTCTGTAATAGGTAAATGCCTCCTTTTCTCCTGAAGTTGTGGGGATTATTCGTAGTAAGATATTGGCTACAATTGAAAAGGTCTTATCAATAAAATTTCCAGATCTAGCCATAAGTAGCAAGCCATTTTAGAATTTCTTTTAATTACCTCTCGTGAGAAAACGATTCCACAAAAAGGAATTGGACAGTACGAAATAACATAAAAATAGACTCAACTCATAAAAAAAACATAAAAAACATAAACGGATCATTCCAATCCGGCGTAGATATCAGAAAAAGACGCCCCGTCTTCACAAGCAAGCATGAAGAGATATATACCTTTTTTTTAACTTTACCAAAGAGTTAAAAAAATATCTTTATCTCCCAACCCCGAGGGTTGGGTCTTTATCTTTATTTGATTCCATTTTATCCATTTTTTGAATTCGAAGCAAATGTACATACCATACTCATCCCACAATTTGATATGAATTACCCGCGATTCACTCGATTTATGGGACATAATCATTATGTAGGAGAGATGGCCGAGTGGTTCAAGGCGTAGCATTGGAACTGCTATGTAGGCTTTTGTTTACCGAGGGTTCGAATCCCTCTCTTTCCGCATCTTCACCTATTCACCTAATTTATCAATTTTACTGACTGAAATGAACCAAATCACATAACAACAGATAGACTTAATTACAACAGTTATAGCTTCCCTTACCTTACCTTAGGCATATTCTTTAGGTTCGAGCCCTTGTTATTTTAGTTAAGTTTAAGTCTGACGAGAATAATATTCTACAACTAAAAATTCATTTATTTTCAAGCCCACCCATTTACTATCTATTATTTGATTGACCATTCCTTTATATTCCGATGCGTGAAGCGTCAAGTGTTTTGGCAATTCGCGCGCTGCAGAGGAATCAAGATAGTTTTTAATCATAGTTCTAGATTTTTGTTCATCTCTCGTTGTAATAATATCTCCGGGTTTGCAGCGATAACTTGGTATATCTACTATACGACCATTAACTAAAATATGCCTATGGTTAACTAATTGGCGAGCTCGAGGAATGGTTGCCGCCATACCCAATCGAAAAAGGATGTTATCCAAACGCATTTCAAGTAATTGTAGTAAAACCTCACCCTTTGGGCCTTTGGCTTTTGAGGCGATACGTACGTATTTAAGTAATTGACGTTCTGTAAGACCATAATGAAAACGCAATTTTTGTTTCTCTTCTAAACGAATACAATATTGAGATTTTTTACCGGAGTGGGGCTGATTTCTAAGATCGCTCCGGGTTCTAGGCTTTTTACTAGTTAGTCCTGGTAAAGCCCCCAGACGGCGTATTTTTTTGAAACGGGGCCCTCGGTAACGTGACATAAACACTCCTTATTTTAATGAAATTTCGTAAACCTAAATTAAAACTGAACTAAAAGAAAAAGAGAAATATGAGAAATCAGGCAAAATCTACTGAAAGTGTTGTATTATACACTACAGAATAATGTAGCCGGATTGTATGAATATCCATTCTTATATTATATACACAAAGAATCGCTAGAGAAAAAATAAAAAGAACAAAGTCCTTTTATTGTTCTGGATTTTTTCTCCAGAGCTTTAACTCCTTTAACTTTCGATTCCATATTATATTCATAGTATGTGAGTTCCTATGACATAACAGAATAATTGTTAGCCCTTCTATTCTAAGTATTGGAAACTTATAAATAATCAATAAAAAGTAATTAAAGGGTAAGAAGCCTTTTCATCATTTTTTTTTTTCAAAAAGACATTATCAATGATGTAAAAAAAAAAAAAGCCAGCTATCGGAGTTGAACCGATGACCGTCGCATTACAAATGCGATGCTCTAACCTCTGAGCTAAGCGGGCTCACATAGGAGCAGTTGGATATGCGGAGGAATAAAAATTTCCTAAATTCCTGGAATCTTCGCTATTAACTTTCCATTCTTTTGTTATTCAAAATTAATATGAATATAGAAAAAACAAGAAAAGAATAGACCGTTCGAGTATTTCCAATTTTACGAAAAAATCTGAGGAAGGGCGCTTAGTTTATAAAAAATGTGGCATATATACGTATATCTTGACTTTCAGATACAAAGATGATAGAATGTAAGTCGACCAAATAGGTCTTTATGCACCTCAGAAAGACGGATCCCCCCCAACCCAAAAAGGGGGGGTATGGTTCTTGGGGTAGATGCTACGCACTTAATACCCCAAATAACTATACTATTAACTAAATAGTATAGTAAAGAATAAGATTATCATTTGAATCTAAATCTAAAAAACGGGGATATGGCGAAATTGGTAGACGCTACGGACTTAATTGGATTGAGCCTTAGTATGGAAACTTACTAAGTGATACCTTTCAAATTCAGAGAAACCCTGGAATTAACAAAGGGGCAATCCTGAGCCAAATCCTGTTTTCCGAAAAAAAAGATTCAGAAAGACAGACTAAAACAGGATAGGTGCAGAGACTCGACGGAAGCTGTTCTAACAAATGGAGTTGACCGTTTTACTTTTGGTAAAGTAAAGGAATCCTTCGATCAAAATAAAACTCTAGAAAAAAGAAAGGAAAAGATAACCCGATGTCTAGAATCCATATGGATGGGTACTGAAATACTATATCAAATGATTAATCATAACCCGAATCCGGATTTTGGGGATTTTTTTCTATAGAAAAAGGGTTTTGAATGGATCCCAAATTGAAGAAAGAACCGAATTTGAATTGATCAAATAATTAACTCCAGAGTCTGATAGATAACGGATTAATTGGACGAGAATAAAGATAGAGTCCTATTCTACATGTCAGTATTGACAACAAGGAAATTTATAGTAAGAGGAAAATCCGTCGACTTTAGAAATCGTGAGGGTTCAAGTCCCTCTATCCCCAAAAAAGTCCCGTTTGACTACCGAATTATTTATATCCTATTCTCTCTTTTCGTTAACGGGTTTAAATTCCTTATCTTTCTCATTCATTGAATTGAATTCTTTTACAAAATTCTTTGGGGTGAATTGTTTTTCTTTTTCCAAGTTAAGTCTTGGAATAGATATAATAGACATAGAAATGAACATGTCTTTTTTGAACAAAACTAAAGACCCCTTGGAATTTGTAAGGATTAACAATCCAAACCATTATCTTGAAAAAGTTTTTCGATCTTTTTTTAGACCAATCCGTTTACTAAAGTGAAGAAGTCCTCGTGTCGAAAATGGCCGGGATAGCTCAGCCGGTAGAGCAGAGGACTGAAAATCCTCGTGTCACCAGTTCAAATCTGGTTCCTGGTACATGATAAATTTGTCTATGACTATCTACAACTTATAGCAATTCGTATTGTTATACATATTCAATAACATAGTAAAAAAGTTCGATTCGGTTTCCTCTTCTTTTTATTTGCCCAAAATGAGCCTCCGCTTGGTCAAAACGAATGTTACTACTTCATTTTTGAAGGTTCCATTAGTTGTCTCAAAGACATAAAGGTTTAGTCTATGGGAATTGAAGGGGG